TAGCTATTACCTTGACACCAAAGAAGAGTTCGACCCAATGCTTTATTTCTGTCCTAGTTGATCCTGATTCGACATTAGAAGTATATTGATTGTTCCCCAATAACCGAATACTTTTTTCTGTAAATACTGCATATTTGATTCCATCCATAAATCCATTTTCTTCCCTATGAGTTCCAGTATCGATAAGAATTCTAGTTCTTACTGTTCATATGTTATGGTATGAATATAACATACCAATTCGTTATGTATGGATGATGAGATTCCATAGACTTATTGAACCATTGGCGTGCATCCAGCAGGAATTGAACCTACGAATTTGCCAATTATGAGTTGGGCGCTTTAACCATTCAGCCATGGATGCTTAACCTTAACGGGGCTCATCGTACATCGTGAATAACCAAATTCCAATTGAAATGAAATTTTGAGGAGGAATCAATGAAAATCTTTAGGAGGAATCAATGAAAGGGCATCAATTCAAATCCTGGATCTTCGAATTGAGAGAGCTATTGAGAAAGATCAAGAATTCTCACTATTTCTTAGATTCATGGATCAAATTCGATTCAGTGGGACCTTTCACTCACATTTTTTTCCACCAAGAACGTTTTATGAAACTCTTTGACCCCCGAATTTGGAGTATCCTACTTTCACGTTTTTCACAGGGTTCAACAAGCAATCGATATTTCACGATCAAAGGTGTAGTACTGCTTGTAGTAGCGGTCCTTATATCTCGTATTAACAATCGAAAGATGGTCGAAAGAAAAAATCTCTATTTGATGGGGCTTCTTCCTATACCTATGAATTCCATTGGACCCAGAAATGAGACATTGGAAGAATCTTTTTGGTCTTCCAATATCAATAGGTTGATTGTTTCGCTCCTGTATCTTCCAAAAGGGAAAAAGATTTCTGAGAGTTGTTTCATGGATCCGCAAGAGAGTACTTGGGTTCTCCCAATAAATAAAAAATGTATCATGCCTGAATCTAACCGGGGTTCGCGGTGGTGGAGGAACCGGATCGGAAAAAATAGGGATTCTAGTTGTAAGATATCTAATGAAACCGTAGCTGGAATTGAGATCTCATTCAAAGAGAAAGATAGCAAATATCTGGAGTTTCTTTTTTTATCCTATACGGATGATCGGATCCGCAAGGACCATGATTGGGAATTGTTTGATCGTCTTTCTCCGAGGAAGAAGCGAAACATAATCAACTTGAATTCGGGACAGCTATTTGAAATCTTAGGGAAAGACTTGATTTGTTATCTCATGTCTGCTTTTCGTGAAAAAAGACCAATTGAAGGGGAGGGTTTCTTCAAACAAGAAGGAGCTGAGGCAACCATTCAATCAAATGATATTGAGCATGTTTCCCATCTCTTCTCGAGAAACAAGTGGGGTATTTCTTTGCAAAATGGTGCTCAATTTCATATGTGGCAATTCCGCCAAGATCTCTTCGTTAGTTGGGGGAAGAATCGGCACGAATCGGATTTTTTGAGGAACGTATCGAGAGAGAATTTGATTTGGTTAGACAATGTGTGGTTGGTAAACAAGGATCGGTTTTTTAGCAAGGTACGGAATGTATTGTCAAATATTCAATATGATTTCACAAGATCTATTTTCGTTCAAGTAACGGATTCTAGCCAATTGAAGGGATCTTCTGATCAATCCAGAGATCATTTCGATTTCATTAGAAATGAGGATTCAGAATATCACACATTGATCGATCAAACAGGGATTCCGCAACTAAAAGAAAGATCGATTCTTTGGGATTGGGATCCTTCCTTTCTTCAAACGGAACGAACAGAGATAGAATCAGATCGATTCCCGAAATGTTTTGGATCTTCCTCAATGTCCCGGCTATTCGCGGAACGTGAGAAGCAGATGAATAATCATCTGCTTCCGGAAGAAATCGAAGAATTTCTTGGGAATCCTACAAGATCAATTCGTTCTTTTTTCTCTGACAGATGGCCAGAACTTCATCTGGGTTCGAATCCTACTGAGAAGTCCACTAGAGATCAGAAATTTTTGAAGAAAAAACAAGATGTTTCTTTTGTCCCTTCCAGGCGATCGGAAAATAAAGAAATGGTTGATATATTCAAGATAATTACGTATTTACAAAATACCGTCTCAATTCATCCTATTTCATCAGATCCGGGATGTGATATGGTTCCGAAGGATGAACCGGATATGGACAGTTCCAATAAGATTTCATTCTTGAACAAAAATCCATTTTTTGATTTATTTCATCTATTCCATGACCGGAACAGGGGGGGATACACGTTACACCACGATTTTGAATCAGAAGAGAGATTTCAAGAAATGGCAGATCTATTCACTCTATCAATAACCGAGCCGGATCTGGTGTATCATAGGGGATTTGTCTTTTCTATTGATTCCTACGGGTTGGATCAAAAAAAATTCTTGAATGAGGTATTCAACTCCAGAGATGAATCGAAAAAGAAATCTTTATTGGTTCTACCTCCTCTTTTTTATGAAGAGAATGAATCTTT